ATTGCTATCCATAATGGAAAGGAGCATTTGCCTATTTATATAACGGATCGTATGGTAGGACATAAATTGGGAGAATTTGCACCTACTCTAAATTTCCGAGGGCATGCGAAAAATGATAATAGATCTCGTCGTTAATAATTAATAATTAATTAAAAAATAATAAAATATAAATGCTTGTCGTTCATTAATGAGAGGTGAACCTTATGATAAAGAAGAGAAAGGCGAACCGATATACAGAAGTATATGCCTTAGGCCAACATATATGTATGTCCGCTCACAAAGCGAGAAGAGTAATTGATCAAATACGTGGGCGATCCTATGAAGAAACACTTATGATACTAGAACTCATGCCTTATCGAGCATGTTATGCCATTTTAAAATTGGTTTATTCTGCAGCAGCAAATGCTACTCACAATAAGGGTTTCAACGAAACAAGTTTAATCATTAGTAAAGCCGAAGTCAACGAGGGCACGACTGTGAAAAAATTAAAGCCTCGAGCTCGAGGACGTAGTTATCCAATAAAAAGATCCACTTGTCATATAACTATTGTATTGAAAGATATATCTTTAGATGAAGAGGAAGAAATAGCTAAAACTAAAAGCTATAAATTAGAGCTGAGGAATAAAGCTAGAAATTAGAGCTGAGGGATATTTAAAGGAATAATATTCTATATTATAAAAAATACAAATACGCTATATTATGTTATGCTTAAAAAAAACCGAATGTATAAAAAAAAAATACAAACAGATATGACGTTTCACGATATATATAGTAGTGGGGGATTATGGGACAAAAAATAAATCCGCTTGGTTTCAGACTTGGTGCAACCCAAGGTCATCATTCTCTTTGGTTTGCACAACCAAAAAATTATTCAGAGGATCTACAAGAAGATAAAAAAATACGAGATTGTATCAAAAATTATGTACAAAAGAATATGAAAATATCATCTAATGTCGAGGGAATTGCACGTATAGAGATTCAAAAAAGAATCGATTTGATTCAGGTCATAATCTATATGGGATTCCCCAAGTTATTAATAGAAGACAGGACTCGAAGAATCGAAGAATTACAGATGAATGTACAAAAAGAACTCAATTGTGTAAACCGAAAACTTAACATTGCTATTACAAGAATTTCAAATCCTTATGGGCACCCCAATATTCTTGCAGAATTTATAGCCGGACAATTAAAGAATAGAGTTTCATTTCGCAAAGCAATGAAAAAAGCTATTGAATTAACTGAACAGGCAGGTACAAAAGGAATTCAAGTACAAATTGCAGGGCGTATCGACGGAAAAGAAATTGCACGTGTTGAATGGATCAGAGAAGGTAGGGTTCCTCTACAAACCATTCGAGCTAAAATTGATTATTGTGCCTACGCAGTTCGAACTATCTATGGGGTATTAGGCATCAAAATTTGGATATTTGTAGACGAGGAATAATAAGAACTTACTTTACTTGTATTTAGTTATATCTGGTGATAAAACAAAAACGGCAAACTCTTTCATTCCTTTTCTGTTAAATAAAAAAAATGAACAATTCTATAAGGTTGAATAAAAATTCGATTAATCGTTTGATATAATTGCTATGCTTAGTGTGTGACTCGTTGGTTTTTTTAGGATTATAGGATTCAACAAAATCGACCGGCCCGTAGTACGAACTGATAACTATAGAACTAATAACCAACTCATCGCTTCGCATTATCTGGATATAAGGAACCAGTCAAGATATGATATATGAGTCATATCATTGTAGCAACTGAAATCTTTTTTGCATAAACACAAAAGAAAAACCAATCTGATTATGAGTTGTAAAGCAATAAAAGTATACAGATAAATGGAAGGGTGAGAGAAAGATAGGAAAAGAAATATCAATGATATATAATTCCAATATGTAAGGTCTATGAGTCATCTCATATAAAGGGAATGTAATAAAGCATCAATACTGATTGATCCATAATTAGACAAATCAGTGCATAGAAGAAAAAATCAAGAGCCCTGAGCCAATAAAGACTGAGAAGGTTGACTCAAGAAAAAATTTAATTAATAAATTTAATTATTTAATTATTTAATTAAGGGCTCCGTTGTAGAATTCAGACCTAACCATTAATCGAGAAGTGGTGGGGACGACAGAACCTGTGAATGCATAAGATTCTATTGAAAACGAATCCTAATGATTCATTGGGTAGGATGGCGGAACGAACCAGAAACCTATTCATTTATTCTGAGAGGTCATGTCATAGACTAATCTTACAATTGAATGTTGAAAGAGTAAATATTCGCCCGCGAATATTTTTTATTTCTAAATTTTAGTCGATTCGATATGATAATACAAAGGCAAAATAAAGATTCATTATAACGTTATATCAAAACGACATATCTATAAATAGAAGACGTGTTTAATTATATATTAAAACACAAAAAATTTATAATTTATAATAGATATAGTTTATAATAGATATAGATTAGATAAAATTTAAAAGAATACCACGATTCCGTATATTATTCACCGTGTATATTATTTTTTAATTGTTTAATTCGCGAGGAGCTGGATGAGAAGAAACTCTCATGTCCAGTTCTGTAGTAGAGATGGATGGAATTGATAAACAACCATCAACTATAACCCCAAAAGAACCAGATTCCGTAAACAACATAGAGGAAGAATGAAAGGAATATCTTATCGAGGCAATCGTATTTGCTTCGGTAGATATGCTCTTCAAGCGCTTGAACCCGCTTGGATCACATCTAGACAAATAGAAGCAGGGCGGCGAGCAATGACACGAAACGCACGCCGCGGTGGAAAAATATGGGTACGCATATTTCCAGACAAACCCGTTACAGTAAGACCTACAGAAACACGTATGGGTTCGGGTAAAGGATCTCCCGAATATTGGGTAGCTGTTGTTAAACCCGGTAGAATACTTTATGAAATGAGCGGAGTAGCAGAAAATATAGCCAGAAGGGCAATTTCAATAGCGGCATCCAAAATGCCTATACGAACTCAATTCATTCTTTCGGGATAGGGATGTAGAAACAAAGGAAAGGAGTCTTTTGTATGAAAAAAAAAAATTGCAGGTTTTTTTGTTTTGAACAAATAATATTTCTTTTTTTTATTTAAACCCTTGCATTGAAAACAAAAAAAAATCGATAAAAAAATGATATGATTCAACCTCAAACCTATTTGAATGTAGCGGATAACAGCGGAGCCCGAGAATTGATGTGTATTCGAATCATAGGAGCTAGTAATCGACGATATGCTCATATTGGTGACGTTATTGTTGCTGTAATCAAGGAAGCCGTACCAAATACACCTCTAGAAAGATCAGAAGTAATCCGAGCTGTAATTGTACGTACTTGTAAAGAACTCAAACGCGACAACGGTATGATAATACGATATGATGACAATGCTGCAGTTGTTATTGATCAAGAAGGAAATCCTAAAGGAACCCGAATTTTTGGCGCGATCGCCCGGGAATTAAGACAGTTAAATTTCACTAAAATAGTTTCATTAGCACCCGAAGTATTATAAGGGAAGGCCGTAATATAGTTATAGTATTTGAATGAAACCAATTAATTAGTAGATTGTTTATATATCACGTATATACCTTTAATAATTCAGAAATAAAGATAAATAAAAAAAAAAAGAGCATGTTGATTATATCAAAATTCGGGGGCAACAAAAATCTTAGTTTATCATGAGTAAAGACACTATTGCTGACATAATAACCGCTATACGAAATGCTGACATGAATAAAACAAGAACAGTTCGAATACCATCTACTAACATCACTGAAAATATTGTTAAAATCCTTTTACAAGAAGGTTTTATTGAAAACGTGAGAAAACATCAGGAAAGCAATAAATATTTTTTGGTTTTAACACTACGACATAGAAGAAATAGAAAAGGACCGTATAGAACTATTTTAAATTTAAAACGGATCAGTCGACCCGGTTTACGAATATATTCTAACTATCAAAAAATTCCTAGAATTTTAGGCGGAATGGGGATTGTAATTCTTTCCACTTCTCGAGGTATAATGACAGACCGAAAGGCTCGAATAGAAGGAATCGGCGGAGAAATTTTGTGTTATATATGGTAATCTTTCTGATAGACGAATTATACGCAGAACTTTCATATTTGTGAAAAAAGAGAAAGGACAACTTTATAATATTACCCCTCTTACATTAGTCATTAGTTGATACTTCAAAGCGGTTTTACCTGGAAGGAAACAACAAAAAAAGATTCATGAGGGTTTAATTACTGAACAACTTACCAATGGTATGTATCTTTGGGGTTCGTTTAGATTTGAGATAATGAAAATATGATTCTGGTTTTTGTTTCGGAAAGGATTCGACGTTGTTTTATACGTATACTACCAAGAAATAGAATAAAAATTGAGGTAAGTCCTTATTTCAACCAAAGGACGTATAGTTTATAGACTCCAAAGCAAAGACTCGAATGATTCGGTGGTTTTTTCAATTTCAACATTCTTTCGTGGGGATACAATTCGAAGTTAAAAATTTCAAGAAACTTATTTTCTTCCAATAAATAGATTCGGAATTAAGAAAAGGAATGACAAATATGAAAATAAGGGCCTCTGTTCGTAAAATTTGTGAAAAATGTCGATTGATCCGTAGGCGGGGACGAATTATAGTAATTTGTTCCAACCCGAGACATAAACAAAGACAAGGATAATCTTTCTAAAGCAAAAAAGACTCTCGAAATCAAAAGTAACCGATGTACAGATGTACAAATAAATAAGTAAAAAAAAATAAGGATCCGTTTTGACATGAAATGGATATATCCATATATCTCTGACTTATATTTATGAGATGATAAAATATGGCAAAACCTATACCAAAAATTGGTTCACGTAGAAATAGACGTATTGGTTCACGTAAGAATGCGCGTAGAGTACCAAAGGGAGTTATTCATGTTCAAGCAAGTTTCAATAATACGATTGTGACTGTTACAGATGTGCGGGGTCGAGTAATTTCTTGG